CCAGCCCATCTTAATTGCAAAGGAAAATCTCCTTTAAGGAATACTTTTAGTTTTTCGATCGATTCTAAAAAATATTCTTCAATATTGTTTTGATTCTTTAATTCAAAATATTGTTTTGAATTTGATGGTCTAAAATTTAAAAAATATTTATTCGCCTCTTGTTTTCCTTTGATATTTGGATTTTCACTAAAATTTGGATTGATATTCAAATTAAAAAGAAGTAAGTTGCTTGGGATAAACCAAGGTTTCTCTTTATATTTATGATAAAGTATTAAAAACTCTGGAAATAAAAAAACTTTCGAATTCGATATGAGGTGATTTAAGATTAAGAATTTTTCATTCATTCCCATCCAATCAAAAAAGACCTTTTTATAATTGATTTCGGAATTTGATTTAATTGGAAGATAAAAAAGACCATTATTATGAGAATTCTCCGTTATTTGGTCCTTATTAGGTTCAACCTGAATATTTGTATTAAATTTCCAACCCAAATATTTTCTATCTGTATTTTTTTCCATATATATAATATCACTTTTTTCTAGATAATTCTTGATAGGAATATTATTGAGTATGTTAAAAAAACTTTCTTTATTTTTGGTGGAATTTTCTTGCTTCTTTATTGTTTCTAATGATGATCTATAAATATCAGACTTATTCTTAGTTTCAGAATTAATATATTTATATGAGAAAAGATCATATCTATAATTTTTTTGAAAATTCTCCTCTTTATTTGGTAATAAATATACTTTCAAATTTTGTTTTTTTTGGTAATCCAATAATGGGTCTTTTTCATAGGAATACCTTTTCTTTAAATCATCATTTTGAGACATATGACATTGATTTATTTGATTTCGCCATTTTTGTGGGACTAATGTAGACCATGTAATCTGAGATAAATCATATTGATAATGACTTCTTAACCAGTTTTTCCATGGATTCTTTTCATAATTTGAAAGTTTGTTATGTCTTACTTTGGAATCAAATATTCCTTGTGTTCCAAAAAAATCCTTTATTTCATTCTTAAGAAAAAAAGATGGTCCATTATATTGAAGAATAGATCTTAACTTATTGAAGTTAATAACTTGGGTTTGTGATAATTTAAAAAATACATATTTTTGTGACAAGTAAGATAAATCAAAAAAAATATGTGGCTTCTGCTTACTATTTCTAAGATTATCAAAAGCCTTTTTTATAGTCATAGGCGAAATGAAGTCAATTTTATTTTGTTTTTTTTTATTAATTCTTTCTTTATCTTTATTTATTTCATTATTGTCAATGTATTTTTCAACAATTTTTTTTGTTGATTCCATAAAAAGTTGTAGAGAAATTCTGCGCATATTAATTATACATAAAAAGATATCTACGTATATTTTTTCAATGCAAAATTGAAATATTAATTCAATATTTTTTCTTTTTAATATTTTCCAAATTTTTGGAGGTGATTCTCGATTATTCTTTTTATTTTTTTTCATTATTTCTATTTGATTTCTGATTGTGTTTCTTCTATCAATTCTATGTTTAATCTCTTCTTTTGCCTGTGAATAATCTATAGATTTATTTTGACTAAATGATTCATGAATTATCTGAGTGCTGATTATCGAATCCTTTTCTGTTTGAGTTTCACTTGATTCATATATTTCTCTCGGTATAAATAATGGAATTTTCTTTCCTTTTAAAAGTATTTGTTTTAAAAATAAAAATGCTTTTTCTTGTTGCTTTGTTATTTTTTTTAAAACTCTTTGAACTCTAAAATTAAAATTTCTTATTTCGACTTTGTAGTCTATATCTTTAAAAACGGGTTCAAAAAAGGAAGGTGTTTTTCGAGGAGGACCAAAAGGATATTCTGTTTCCATTCCCAAAACTGTTAAAAAACAAGAATCAAAATCATCTTGTTGCTTTCGATCTCTATCAGAGAGTCGTAGCTTAGATCCGTGCCACGGTTTCAAATGAAAAGGATATAAGATTTTGATCTGAAAACCTTCTATTAACCAATTTGTAGGAAATTCTGTTTTGGAGAATTGAAGACCATTATAGCTGCACTTTAAATAAATTTCTCTATTCCAATCTTGGAAATCCTCAGACCATTCCGGAGATTGCCGTAATAAAATACGGCCAATATTCTTAGCTATTATCAATAAGGGTAATTTAATATACCTTCTAAAAATTGATTGTGCTAGTAACAGAATACTTCTTGTTTTTTGTGCATATGGAATGTTTTCCCAGAATTCCATTGCGTCTTCCTGGTTGTTTTTTTTTATTTGGAATTGTTGATCTAAAATTTCAAATTCTGACTTTTTACCCAATGAATCTCTAACATTAAAAAAAAGCTTCATTAGGTCGGATATAGGAAAAGGAAAATCTTCCATTTTTTCCAAAAAAAGAGGGGAATGGGGATTTCCTTGAGACGGTCCCCAAATAACCATTTTACGCCTTTGACTGCGCATAGATCCTTTGATTACGGCTCGACGAAAATCTGGTTCTTCCAAATAACTTATAAAAC